GTGTGAGATAGAAACATGCCTGTCTCGTCGTAATAATGAGTGAATCAATGAATGAAAGTGGAAAAAATGAAGGTTAACTCCCTTTTTTATGTTTATGTTAAACCAATCACTGATCTTATACTTTGTATTATTAATATAATCTAGTTTCTTTTTATAATATCTATTTATTTCTAATAAATATTTATCTAATAGATTGAATTTATCTAATTTATTTCTATATCGAATAGAGTGGCGATTAAAATGAATGATTTACTGAGTATAAATCGTGAATCAAAAATGGAAAATCATAAAAGATGGAAAAAGCTTTCGGCTCTAGTCATTCCATTATATTGACAATTTCAAAAAACTGCTCATACTATGAGCATAGTATGGTCGCGGTCAGGCAAGTATGCCCCCATCGTCTAGCGGTTCAGGACACCTCTCTTTCAAGGAGGCAGCGGGGATTCGACTTCCCCTGGGGGTAGGGTACTACGAAAGGAAGTTGATCATGGATTATCAATAAACCTAGAATTGATTCTTCCTGGGTCGATGCCCGAGCGGTTAATGGGGACGGACTGTAAATTCGTTGGCAATATGTCTACGCTGGTTCAAATCCAGCTCGGCCCAATAATTCGCTGATCCGCCATAACCTAAAATGCCCATTTTTTTGTATTTTGTTTTCCCGAAAAGCCAAACAAAAAAATTAGGGAAGAATAAAAAAAGTCCAATTTTGTGATATATCCATCCCTACCGCTATTTGTTTTTTATTTTGTTCTATTTATTTAGTTGTTCCCATAAATTATGACCTTGATAACGCTCTAGATTCATATCAGGATCATTAAATAGAAAGTTTAATGAAAAGAAAAAGAGTAAAGTAAACAAAAAAGAAGACTCTTTTTTGTTTTCATTTTCAAATTGATTATTGATCGATTTATTTGGCAATAACGAAAGGATTCCTAGTAACTAGGAATCCGCGTCGCTCTCACTCAAAGTGCATACCCGTATGGATATCAATATATCACTCGCGCCTTTGTTTGTTACAACCCGGCTTCGAATCTAAAATCTAAATAGAAAATGGCTTGAATGAAATCATAAGACTATCTATGTTGTACACTTTTCTTTATTTCCCTGGGATTGTAGTTCAATTGGTCAGAGCACCGCCCTGTCAAGGCGGAAGCTGCGGGTTCGAGCCCCGTCAGTCCCGACGGATAAAATTTTTAAAATACATCAATAGATCCCTCCGTTTTCTGTCAAAGGGGATACAAATGACAGAATTTCATTCCCAACGATATCTTTATCTTTTTTTTATTTATTTTTTCCTTTCTCTTTTTTGTTGGGGTTTATTTGGAAACTATTTGTAAACGGTGAAAGTGGAAAAGCAGTCAGATGATACATCATCAGATGATTGTACAAGGAAGGCGGTAGATTATCGAAAAGAAAGGGTGGAAAAGAATCTATATAAATAAAGGAAAGGAATTCTTTTGATTGGACCAGGCATCACTTTTTGTATTCGGTGTGGATAAAAGATCTTCCTATGTTATACTATTCAATTCTCGACGGTGAATCGATTTGATAGCCTAGATATTGTTATTCATGATATTGATCCGATTCGATGTCATTGAAATGTAAGTCATTGCATTGAATTTACAAGCGACAAATTTATCATCTCTATGGGATTAAATCCCGAGTTATTGCGAAGTAAAAAAAACAATGAAATTATGGAAGTAAATATTCTCGCATTTATTGCTACAGCGCTGTTCATTCTAGTTCCTACCGCTTTTTTACTTATAATATACGTAAAAACTGTCAGTCAAAGTGATTAATTTGAATGAAACTTGACTTTTTATCAAGGAGTTAAGAAAAAAAGGATTCAAATCTCACGTCTTAAATAAAATGAATGGACTAGAATCAGCAGTATCCTATAAAACTCGATAGTATGGTAGAAAAAAAATATGAATCTTTCTACCATACTATCTATATCTATTATTGTAATGTAGAAAGATACAAGCTTAATATAGATGAATCCACAATATGGATCTTCATACATGTCGATATCAATTAAATATATGTACTGTACATAGTATCTCAATTTTATTTCTTCGCTTGATCTATTTTATTTGTGTTGATTTCAATTAATCTGAAATAATTGAAAGGCAAGTCTTACGATTTTATAATTCTTTCATTTCATGGATTTGATTTTTTTGGTGGATACCGAGATTCCTATTAAAATAATCAGAAATGAAGGAAAAATGGAATGGAATAGGCATATATTAATTAAATTAATAAAAAAAAAAGAAAACCAAGTAATCTTTTTTTTTGAACATTCCAAAGAAGTAATTCGTTGAGCAACTGACAGATGATCCAAAGAGTTCTATGGTAACTTTTCTTCGTATTTCGTTTCGAAAAAAGGGTATACCCTGCCGATTTTGAATTTAACTTCTTTGATCCATGATATGAAATGAGTCAATAAAGCATTTCATAAATGAAATTCAACTAAAACTGGGGGTAAGTGTCTAATATGTGACTACACTAAGGCAAGATCTTATTAAATTAAATAAAAAAAAGACTTTTTTTTCTCTTTGAACAGTAAAGAGGGAGGGAAATAAAAACAAGCAAATACAGAAAACAAAGGGGGTTCCTTGTCCCTCATTGTCCGTTTATAACTCTGGTAAGAGCTGGTTCATCAAAATAGACAATTTAGGAAGAATTCTTTTTTTTTTTAATTGCCTATCATCCGGATCCCTTTTACTTTCGAAATACGAACATGGGGATTATTGAAATGTTTGTTTGATTTTGATTGAAAAGGTGTTATTCATAGAATACATTACTCCACTAGAATCCAAGAATTTCGAAATGAAGACTAATAAAATAGTTAAAATAAAAAAAGGCTTTGCAAAACGATCTAGAAAACAATTGATACGGTTTGATTCCTCAACCCCAATTAGGAGTACCCCTAGAGCCCACTTCTTCCCCATACTACGAGTGAAAGGGAAAATGTAAAGACTACCATTAAAGCAGCCCAAGCAAGACTTACTATATCCATGTGTATTATGTCCCCTATCTCTATGAATATGAAACAAATATGAAGGAATTCAATTTTTCCATTATTGTTCACTAATAATAGTGGAATTACTGGCGCAGAGTCAAAAAGAAAAGGGAATTGTGACACGCCACCGTTGATGAATCACTTCGATAAATCCGCTTATAACAAGCTCTTATATGATTTCGAGTAAAATCGAGAACCATTAAGCACAAGCAAAATGCGCAGTAACACTTTTGGAAATATCAAAAGAATGTTACTTACATGTATCAATAATAAGACTTATTCTTTCTTTTGGTGTCCCTCATTAAGTAAAAGCCAATTATCTATCCAATCTAATATTAATTGGATGCCTGAACATTCAGAGACTTTCATCCGTCTGTATACAAAGTATCTTCCAACCCTTCTACAACCATTCATTAGTTAATTAGACACTCCCGTTATCCAATCTAATTCAAGACTCCTCTAGTAGCCACTCCATTAGTAAGGGGGGCTCCCATATCAAGATTTACTGATTCCCTTCCACTACTTTAGTTTTTCCTTGAATCCTAGACGTTAGGAGACGTTAGGATTTCGAGTTTTTTGTTGATCAGGCGACACCCGGATTTGAACTGGGGAATAAGGGATTTGCAGTCCCCCGCCTTACCGCTCGGCCATGTCGCCAAAAGGCTACAAACAAAAAAAGGAGAGTATCCCCCTTTTCTTTTTCATTTTTAGATCGGATCCATACCTTCAATTGGTTATAGTATCTCAAGACACACAATATCTAAAAACTTTCCCTTTCTTTTCTATTGAAAAAGAAAATGTGGATTCTCAGTTACAAAAGTCAAAATTCAGGACAAATAAATTGGAACCATTAACTATTGACTGCAAATTTATGGACGATTCTTCTTCACTTGTCTTTTTCTAATGGTATAAGAAAATCAAACTGGATACATAACTAATTAGTATTGATTTTTTTTTCAATAAAAAAAAAACTTTCTGAATTTCAAGTATATTATAATAATATAACAGCAATTATGAGTCTATGTAAACCCCAGAGCATAAGTTGTTACACAGTTATAGTTATCTAATGAGGTATTTTATCTATCTAGATATGTTGTCCATAGGGAATCAGCACGAAATTATCGTGTTTCAATTTTTCACTGAATAGATTAAAATAAAAGAAAAAATAGAATTTTTGATAGAGCACGCCATGTCTTGTCTCCATTAGAGCGTTATAATGGAATAAAAGAAAGACATATATAAATAGAAATGCTATATCTGCACATGTTTAATAAATATAAGCCCCCTTTTCGTACGCATTTCAATCATATTCTAAATATTCTACTAAAAAATAAAAAACTAAAAAGTGGGTAAAAACATCTATCTTCTCTGCGAATCGTTTTTTGAACAATGGAGTCCATGAAAAAATGAAGCGCTAGAAAAATCAACTCTCTCCCTATATATATATTTTAGAATTATTTTGTCTTTATCTCAATGAACAGATCAAATCAGGAATTCCTTTCATTTTTCTGGTATTCAATCGGATTGGAATATGTAATATCATAATAATGGTAGAAATTGAATTATTTTTTTTTATATTCTATACAAAAACAAAACTCCATGCGGCTAAATGGCATTTATCAATTCTTTTCTGTATCTGTTTGTTCTAAATATAAATAAAAATTTGAGTATAATTTTTTCTTCTTCCGTTCATACGCATTTCATATTTCATACATTCCACATATATTATATGGTATATGGAGTTAGATAAAATTTCATGTGATTCAGTAAACAGAATAGAAATTCAATTCCATCATTATTAGATCGATTCGTAGGATTCGATGAAGAATGAGAAAAGAATGGGATTCTTTTGAGAAATGGGAAATTCAAAATGCTCGGGGATGAAAATGGGGAAATGTCTACAATACCTGGGTTGAATCAGATACAATTTGAAGGATTTTGTGGGTTCATGGATCGGGGCTTAACAGAAGAACTT